ATTATATATATATATATATATATATATATATATATATATATATATATATAAATTTGATGAATTACGATGTGCAGTGGGAGTGGTTGAGAATGCGTTGTTATGTGGTTGTTCAGTGTTGGTAGATATTTTTATTTTCGCATTTATCATGGCTAGTGTTGTGTTAGTTTAGTTGTTCTCGGATTTTGGGGTTTGACGAGAGGTAAGCAGCTATTCGAGCCAGTGTTAGTTTTAATGGGGGTGGGGGGGTTTAGATTAAGTAGGGTATTGTTTAAGATTTGTTTGAAGGTTGTAAGTTGAAAATTATTGTTGTAGGGTTTATGTAAAGGTTTATGTCTTACAAGCATTAATTGATAATACCATATCACACTCTGCAAAACCAATCAATTTGAACGTAAGTCCAGTTTCAGTTAGTCGGCAGGTATCAGTTATGTGGGCCTGAGAACAGAAAGAGAAAAAGAGAACTACTATATGCATTTAAAAGCGCAATATGCCAGGTTATAAACTTAATGTATAGAACACATTCAACCAGAGGCCTTTTAAAGAGGAACGAATGAACTTCGCTAATAGCATGTGCCTGAAAAAACAACCAGAGGCCAGAATAGATCAGTTATGTACGTCACCATTCATGGGCCTGAAACTAGTAATTTAGTATCTCACTAACAAGGGTTGCTTATTTCTCGTGACCAGTCAAATTAAGAGATAACCCAGTATTTATAGCCATACATGTTATATCCAATAATCATTTCAACTTCATGTCCTTAGAGCATTAAATTAATATTACCTAAATATCTTTCCTGTGTTAAAAAAATTTTATGTTGACTCAGCTTTGAATGTTTTTAATAAAATTAAGCAGTAATATTACTGGTGATATGCTAGGGGTAAATAAATGAATGCAAGATAATACATAGGGTATGTATTGGGTACTTCTCTGTCGGGCGGGGTAGAGGTGTTAAGTGTATTTGTCAAAAGATAGTTTAATGAAGATTCCGGTTTTGGGGACCGGAGATGAGGGTTTGAGTCTTTCTCTTTTGATTATTCTAGGAAAGTTGTAGTTTTCAGTCTTTGGTTTACAAGACCAATGCTTTGGTGTTAAGCTACTAGAATATTTTAGGTTTAATATTTTGTTTTCAATTATTCCTGCTACGGGTATGAGGATAATGAGGATTGTGAAGTATAGGGTGGAGGCTACTTGTCCGATGATAATGAACGGGTTTTCTACTGGTTGGCCTCCAATTCATGTGAGTACTAGTAGGTCAGCTGCTAGGCATCAAAGTAGGATTTGGTTTAGGGGTCGGAATATAGTTGAGCGTTGTTTTGATGTGTGTAGGGTTGGTATTAGGAATAGTACTAGGATGGAGGCTAGTAGGGCAAGTACGCCTCCTAGTTTGTTTGGGATGGATCGAAGGATTGCGTAGGCGAATAGGAAGTACCATTCTGGTTTAATATGGGGAGGAGTTGATAGGGGATTGGCTGGTGTGAAGTTGTCTGGGTCTCCTAATAGATTTGGGGAGAATAGGGTTAGGGTTAGTAGAAGAGTTAATATTAAGACTAGTCCTAGTAGGTCTTTGTAAGAGAAGTATGGATGGAAAGGGATTTTGTCAGTGTTTGAGTTTAATCCTGTTGGGTTGTTTGATCCGGTTTCATGGAGGAATAGTAGGTGTACGATTGCTAGTCCTATAATGATGAAGGGTAGTAGGAAGTGAAAGGTGAAGAATCGGGTTAAGGTGGCGTTGTCTACTGAGAAGCCTCCTCAGATTCATTGTACTAAGGTGTTGCCGATATAGGGGATGGCTGAGAGTAGGTTGGTGATAACGGTGGCGCCTCAGAATGATATTTGACCCCATGGTAGTACGTAGCCTACGAATGCAGTGGCTATCACTAGTAATAATAGGATGATTCCTGTGTTTCAGGTTTCTTTGTATAGGTAAGAGCCGTAGTAGAGTCCTCGGCCGATGTGGAGGTAGATGCATATGAAAAAGATGGAGGCTCCGTTAGCATGTATATTTCGGATGAGTCATCCGTATTGTACGTCTCGGGTGATGTGGGTTACTGATGAGAATGCTAGTGAGATGTTTGGTGAGTAGTGCATTGCTAGAAAGATTCCAGTAACGATTTGTAGGATTAGGCAGATGCCTAGTAGTGATCCGAAGTTTCATCAGGCAGAGATGTTGGAGGGGCTTGGTAGGTCGATGAATGAGTTATTGATGATTTTAATTATTGGGTGGGTTTTTCGTAGATTTGTAGCCATTAATATATTTTTGTAGTTGAATACAACGATGGTTTTTCGGACCGTAAGTCTTGGTTAGAGTCCGGGCAAGAATTATGATGTATTTCATGTTTTTATTTGGGTTCTGTTTTGTATTTTGGATGATTGGTGTTTCTTGTAGTTCTTCTCCTCATTATGGGGTGTTTAGTTTGGTTTTAGGGGCAGCTTCTGGGTGTGGGGTATTGGTTGGAATAGGTGGGTCTTTTATTTCTTTGGTTTTATTTTTGATTTATTTAGGTGGGATGTTGGTTATTTTTGCATATTCGTCTGCGTTGGCAGCGGAGCCTTATCCTGAGGGTTGGGGTTTAAGTGCGTTTGTTTATGGCTTATTTTATTTGGTTTCTGTTGTAGGGTTTATGCTAATGGACTATTCTTGGTGGAGTATGGAAAATTTTGGTGATAATACTGCTGATGCTAGTGGGTTATCTGTTGTTCGTTTAGATTCTAGCGGGGTTTCGTGGTTTTATGAATTTGGTAGTGGTATGCTTTTGATTGCTGGTTGGGGGTTACTGTTGACATTGTTTGTTGTGTTGGAGTTGGTTTATGGGTTGTCTCGTGTGGTGCTTCGTGCAATTAGAGTATAGTAATTATTAGTAGTATGATTGACAAGATAAATGAGGTTATGTAAGTTTTGATGAGGCCTTTTTGTGATGAGGAAATAAATGTGATTGGGGTGATTTGTGATTTGGTTAGGCCTTTTGGGCCAATATTTTCATATCAGGATAGGTCGGTTAGGTGGGTTGCGATATTTTGGTTGAATTTTAAGTTAGCTATTGGGAATGAACGGTGGGTAAGGGTATTAAAGTGTATTAGTAGGTTAGAGAGATTGTGGATGTTGGATGGTTTTGGGGTTATTTTGTTGGTTATTGTGATTAGTTCCAGGGCTAATAGTAGGCCTAGGATTGTTATTACTAATGCTGTGACTTTGATGTGGGTTGGTATTGTTGTTGGTGGGGTTTTTAGTGGTGTGATATTTAGTGAAATAATTAGTCCTGCGGCGATGCTACCTGCGGCTAGGCGAGTAATTGGGTTGATGATTTCTGGGTTGTTTTCGTTTAGGAGTATTGTGGGGTAGTATCGGGGTAGTCCTGTTTGTACGAATGCTGTGATTCGTAGGCTGTAGGCTGCAGTGAATGAAGTTGCGATTAGTGTTAGGAGTAGGGCCCAGGCGTTTAGGTATGATGTGTTTATGGTTTCAATGATAATGTCTTTAGAATAGAACCCGGTTATGAATGGTATGCCTATGAGTGCCATGCTGCCGATGGTTAAGCATGAGGATGTAATTGGTAGGGATTTGTGTAGTCCTCCTATTTTTCGAATGTCTTGTTCATTGTTGAGGTTATGGATAATGGAGCCGGAGCATAGGAATAGTATTGCTTTGAAGAATGCGTGTATGGAAATATGTAGGAAGGCTAGTTGTGGTTGGTTTAAACCAATGGTTACTATTATAAGGCCTAGTTGGCTTGATGTGGAGAAGGCGATGATTTTTTTGATATCGTTTTGGGTGAGAGCGCAAAACGCTGTAAATAGAGTGGTGATAGCTCCTAGGCATAGGCAGGTTGATAGGGCTGTGCTGTTTGTGGTTAGAATTGGATGTACTCGGATAAGTAGGAAGATACCTGCTACTACTATAGTGCTGGAGTGTAGTAGTGCTGAGACTGGAGTTGGGCCCTCTATAGCTGCTGGTAATCATGGGTGGAGGCCGAATTGGGCTGATTTTCCTGTTGCAGCTAGGATGAGGCCGAGGAGGGGAAGTAGTGTTATGGAGGAGGTGGTGGTGAATATTTGCTGAAGCTCTCATGTATTTGTGTTTATTGCTAGTCATGATATGCTAAGGATTAATCCGATGTCACCTATGCGGTTGTAAATGATAGCCTGTAGGGCTGATGAGTTTGCTTCTGTTCGTCCTCGTCATCATCCAATTAGTAGGAAGGATATAATTCCCACTCCTTCTCAGCCGATAAAGAATTGGAATATGTTGTTGGCTGTTACTAGGATTATTATAGCTACTAGGAAAATTAATAGATATTTGAAGAATTTTGTGATGTGTGGGTCTGAAGATATATATCAGTGGGTGAATTCTAGGATGGATCATGTGACGTATAGAGCAATTGGTACGAATATTGTTGAGTATTGGTCAAATTTGAAACTTATGTTGATGTTAAATGTGGATGTGTGGGATCAGTTGAGGTTGGTGATGATTGATTCGATATCTAGGTGGATGAATGTGGTTAGTGGGATTAAGGTAGTGAGGAATGCTATTTTTACAGCTGTTTTTGTTTTTATGGTGGGGTATATTGGCGTTATTAGGGGCAGTGTTAGTATAAGGAGGGATAGGAGAAGTGTGGAGTTTATTAATAGGGTCATATTACTTTTACTTGGAGTTGCACCAAGGGCGGGTGGCTCCTAAGGCCAGTGGATTGCTTCTATCCTTTAAAAGTTGGGGTTGAGGGAGCTGAGAGGTTAGTCTCAGGTATAGGAATTAGCAGTTCTTATTGTATAATTACCTCTCTCGGTTTATAAGGAGGTTTTAACTCCTGTCTTTAGAGCCACAGTCTAATGTTTTTTTTAAACTATATTAACAGTAGGATACGCCTCAGATTAGTTCTGGTTTTGTCATTAGTAGTGTTATTGGGAGAATGTGCAGTATTATGAGTAGGTGTTCTCGTGTATGGGTTGGGGGGATTAATTTTATGTGTGATGGGGTTTCTCCTCATTGTGTTGTGGTTAGTATGTATAGGGTGTAAGTAGCGGTGATTAGTGTTCCTAGTCCTGTTATTAGAATTGTGATATTTGATCAGTTGAATAGTGATGTAATAATTGTTAATTCTCCTATGAGGTTAATGGTTGGTGGTAGAGCTATATTAGTTAGACTGGCTAGAAGTCATCAGAGTCCCATTAGTGGTAGTAATAGTTGTATGTTTCGGGTGAGGAGCAGTACTCGACTGTGAGTTCGCTCATAGTTAGTATTGGCTAGGCAGAAAAGCATAGATGATGTTAAACCATGGGCGATTATGAGTGTAATGGAGCCGGTGTGTGATCATTGAGTTTGTGTTAGTGTTGCAGCGATTACTAGGCCTATATGGCTTACAGATGAGTAGGCGATTAATGATTTTAGGTCTGTTTGGCGTAGGCAAATTGAGCCGGTTATAATTACTCCTCATAGGGCTATTACTATAAATGGGTAGGATAGTGTTTTTGACAGGGGGTCTAGTGTTATTGTAATGCGGATAATGCCATATCCTCCGAGTTTTAGCAGTACTGCTGCTAGGATTATTGATCCTGCAATTGGGGCTTCTACATGTGCTTTTGGTAGTCATAGGTGTAATCCATATAGGGGTATTTTGATTATGAAGGCAGTTAGTAGTGCGAGTCATCATATTGAATGAGATCATGAATTTATTATGGCAGGTTGATTGAGTTGTATTATATGGGTAGACAGAGTGCCGTTTTGGGCCTGTATAGATGATAGGGCTACTAGTAAGGGTAGAGAGCCAATAAGGGTATAGAATAGGAAGTAGGTTCCGGCATTTAGTCGTTCTATTTGATTACCCCAACGTGTGATGATTACTAGTGTTGGAATTAATGTGGTCTCAAATGCAATAAAAAATATAATTAGCTCTGTGGCTGAGAAGGCTATAATTAATGAGATTTGTAGTAGAGTGATAGTGGTGATGAAGGTTCGTTTCCGTGAGATTGGTTCTGTGGCTAAATGATTTTGGCTAGCTAGGATTATTAATGGGGTGAGTCAGCATGATAGGGTTAGTAGTGGAGCTGAGATTCGGTCTGCTCCTAGATAGTAGTTGGAGAAGGTTGTTAGTTCTATGGATGGTTTAAATCATTGTAGGCTTAATAGGGCGATTCCGAAGCTGTGGGTAAGTGTGGTTGGTCATAGTTGTTTTGGCTTGCAAAGTATAATTGTTGGTAGTAATAGGATTGTTGGGATGATGATTTTTAGCATTGTAGTAAGTTTAGGTTTTGTAGGTGGTCTGATCCGTGGGTTCGTGAAGATGCTACTAGTAGGGATAATCCTATGCCAGCTTCACAGGCTGAGAAGGCTAATATTAGTATGGGAGCAAGTATAAGTGATGGAGTTTGTAGTTGGATAGGTCATATTGATAGGGCGATAAATAGGGATAGTATTATTCCTTCAAGGCATAGTAGAGTTGAGACTAGGTGAGTTCGGTGTAGTGAAAGACCTGTGATGCTAATAATAAAGGCAGAGTAACAGTTGAAATGTGTAAGTGTCATCTGACAGCCGTGAGGTTTAATCACGATTGGCTAAGTCGAAATTAGTTGTCTTATGTTAGACTAGCTGTCTATTCTGCTCATTCTAAGCCTCCTTGGATTCACTCGTAGATGAGGCCTAATGTAAGCATGGATAGGATGATAAGGGCTCATGTGAAGGAGAGGGTTGGGTATGGTAGTTGAATGGCTCATGGTAGTGGTAGTAGTAGAGCGATTTCTAGGTCGAATAGTAGGAATAAGATTGCTACTGAGGAAGAATCGGATTGAGAATGGTAGGCGGGCAGATTCTAGTGGGTCAAATCCACATTCGTATGGGGATAGTTTTTCGTTGTCCGGTTTTATTAGTGTAATTAAGTAGTTTAGTGTTATTAAGATTATTGATAGAGTTAATGAGATAATTATAATTGAGGTTGTTGTGTTCATTACTTTTCCTTAGGGTTAAGCTAAGACTTAGTGATTGGAAGTCACTTGTACTATTATACTAAAAAAGTATGAGCCTCATCAGTAGATTGATACGTATAGGAATAGTCATACGACGTCTACGAAGTGTCAATATCAAGCAGCTGCTTCAAATCCAAAGTGGTGGGTGGAGGTGAAATGATATTTGATTTGCCGTAGTAGGCATACGATTAGGAATGTTGATCCAATAATAACATGTAGTCCGTGGAAGCCCGTTGCAACAAAGAATGTGGAGCCATACACACCGTCAGCGATTGTGAAAGGAGCTTCGTAGTATTCTATAGCTTGTAATGTTGTGAAATATAAGCCTAGTAGAATTGTAAGGCTAAGGGCTTGGGTAGTTTGGTTTCGGTTAGCTTCTATTAGGCTATGGTGGGCTCAGGTAATTGTTACGCCTGAGGCTAGTAGGACTGCTGTATTTAGTAGTGGGACTTCAAATGGGTTTAGTGGGGTGATTCCTGCTGGTGGTCAACATCCGCCTAGTTCTGGTGTTGGGGCAAGGCTTGAGTGGTAGAAAGCTCAAAAGAATCCGATGAAGAAAAATACTTCTGATGTAATGAATAGGATTATGCCATATCGTAGTCCTTTTTGTACTGGAGGGGTGTGATGTCCTTGGAAGGTTCCTTCTCGTACAATATCTCGTCATCATTGAAATATAGTAAGTAGTATAATTGATAGGCCTAGGGTTATTAGTAGTACTGAGTTATAGTGGAATCATATAGCGAGTCCTGAGGTCATTAGTAGTGCTGCTGCTGCGCCTGTTAGTGGTCATGGGCTTGGGTCTACTATGTGGTAGGCATGTGTTTGGTGGGCCATTAGGTGTTTTCTTGTAAATAGAGGCTTAATAATAGAACAAATACGTAGGCTTGAATTATGGCTACTGCTAGTTCTAAAATTGTTAGTAGGAAAAGGATGGTTATGGTTAGGATAGATAAGGAGGTTATTGTTGATAGTAGGGTTAATACTGCGGTAGAGGTAAGTTGAATTAATAGGTGTCCGGCTGTTAGGTTGGCTGTAAGTCGGACACCTAGGGCTAGGGGTCGGATAAAGAGACTGATTGTTTCAATTGTAATGAGGATAGGGATAAGTGGGGTTGGGGTCCCTTCTGGTAATAAATGTCCTAGTGATGTCGTTGGTTGGTTGCGAAGGCCTGTAAATACTGTGGCTATTCATATTGGGATGGCTAGTCCTATGTTTATAGAGAGTTGGGTGGTTGGAGTGAATGTGTATGGTAATAGTCCTAGTAAGTTAATTATTAGTAGCATGGTTATTAGTGATGTTAGGATAATAGATCATTTATGTCCTGTTTTATTAATTGGCAGTATTAGTTGTTTTGTAAATAGATTGATTGCTCATGATTGTAGAGTTGAGAGGCGGTTAGTTAGTCAGCGGTTATTTTGGGTTGGAAGGATGAGTGGTGGCATGAGTAGGGCTAAAATAGTTAATGGGATTCCTAGGATTTGTGGGCTTATAAATTGGTCAAATAATGTTAGGTTCATGGTCAGGTTCATGGGTTTGTGTTGGTGATTTTATTATTTTTGTTGGGAGTGTTTGTGAATAGGTAAGATAAGATTTTTGGTTGAAGAATGATGATATATGTTAATCATGTAGAAGAGAGGACTAATAATCATGGGTCCGGGTTTAGTTGTGGCATGTCACTAAGGAGGGGTGGAGTTCTCTTTTTCTAGCTTAAAAGGCTAGCGCTGTCCGTTTAGCTTCTTAGTGGAGATTATGACAGTATTAGTGAAGATCAGTTCTCGAAGTGTTTTAGTGGTACGGATTCTACTACAATTGGTATGAAGCTGTGGTTAGCCCCACAGATTTCTGAGCATTGTCCGTAAAATACTCCTGGGCGTGTGATGATAAAGGTTGATTGGTTTAGTCGCCCTGGGACTGCGTCTGCTTTTACACCTAGTGAGGGGACTGCTCATGAGTGTAAGACATCTTCAGCTGAGATTAGTATTCGGATTGGGGATTCTATTGGTATTACCATGCGATGGTCTACTTCTAGTAGTCGAAAGTGTCCGTTTGGGAGGTCTTGGGTTGGGGTTATGTAAGAGTCAAATTCAAGGTTTTCGTAGTCAGTGTATTCGTATGTTCAGTATCATTGGTGTCCTATGGCTTTAATGGTTAAATGTGGGTTGCTGATTTCATCTATTAGGTATAGGACTCGTAGGGATGGTAATGCGATGGTGATTAGGACGATGGCTGGTAGGATGGTTCAAACTATTTCTACTTCTTGAGCATTTATGGTGTTGGTGTATGTTAGTTTGGTTGTTATTATTAGGGTAATAATGTAAAGTACGAGGGTACTAATTAGGAATACGATTATTAGGGTGTGGTCGTGAAAGTGGAGTAGTTCTTCTATAATAGGTGATATTGCATCTTGAAATCCTAATTGAAGCGGATGTGCCATTAAGTCGTAAAGGGTTTAAACCTATAATTTAACCTTGACAAGGTTAGGTAATGTATTTTACTAACGTCTTAAGAAAGAAACATAAAGGTTATGTGGTTGGCTTGAAACTAATTTAAGGGGGTTCGATTCCCTCCTTTCTTGAGTTTGTACGTGAGCTGGTTCTTCGTATGTGTGGTATGGGGGTGGACAACCGTGTAGTCATTCCACATTGGTAGGTGTGAGTTCGACTGCTATTACTTTTCGTTTTGAGGAGAATGCTTCTCAGATAATGAATATTATTATGATCACTGCTACTAGGGAGATTAAAGATCCGATTGATGAAATAGAATTTCATAGGGTATATGCGTCTGGGTAGTCGGAGTAGCGTCGTGGTATTCCAGCTAGGCCTAGGAAATGTTGAGGGAAAAAGGTTATATTAACTCCTGCAAATATTACTCCGAAATGGACTTTTGTTCAGATTTGGTGTAGTGAATATCCGGTGAAAAGTGGGAATCAGTGAGTGAATCCTGCTATAATAGCGAATACAGCCCCTATGGAGAGAACGTAGTGGAAGTGTGCTACTACATAGTAAGTATCGTGTAGTACAATGTCTAAGGATGAGTTAGCTAGTACGATACCTGTAAGACCTCCAATAGTAAATAGGAAGATAAAGCCTAGTGCTCATAGTATAGCAGCATCTCATTTAATTACTCCCCCGTGCAGGGTGGCTAGTCAGCTGAATACTTTTACTCCTGTTGGGATAGCAATGATTATTGTTGCAGATGTAAAGTAGGCTCGAGTGTCTACGTCTATTCCTACAGTAAATATGTGGTGGGCCCATACAATAAAGCCTAGGAACCCGATTGATATTATTGCTCAGACTATCCCCATATAACCGAATGGTTCTTTTTTGCCAGCATAGTATGTAACGACGTGTGAGATTATGCCGAATCCGGGTAAAATTAAGATGTATACTTCGGGATGACCAAAGAATCAGAATAGATGTTGGTATAAAATTGGGTCTCCTCCTCCTGAAGGGTCAAAGAAGGTTGTATTTAGATTTCGATCTGTGAGTAGTATAGTAATACCTGCAGCAAGTACTGGTAGTGAGAGTAGTAATAGGACGGCTGTAATAAGTACTGATCATACGAATAAGGGTGTTTGATATTGTGATATAGCGGGGGATTTTATGTTAATTGCTGTAGTGATAAAGTTAATTGCTCCGAGAATTGATGATACACCTGCTAGGTGTAAGGAAAAGATAGTCAGGTCTACAGAGGCTCCAGCATGGGCTAAGTTTCCAGCTAGTGGTGGGTACACGGTTCAGCCTGTGCCTGCGCCTGCTTCAATTCCTGATGAAGCTAGCAGTAGAAGTAAGGATGGTGGTAGAAGTCAGAAACTTATATTATTTATCCGTGGAAATGCTATGTCTGGTGCTCCAATTATTAATGGTACAAGTCAGTTTCCAAAGCCGCCAATCATGATTGGTATAACTATGAAGAAAATTATGACAAAGGCATGGGCTGTAACAATAACATTGTAGATTTGATCATCTCCTAGGAGTGTCCCAGGTTGGCTTAGTTCTGCGCGGATTAATAGGCTTAATGCTGTGCCTACTATCCCTGCTCAGGCTCCGAAAATCAAGTATAAGGTGCCAATGTCTTTGTGGTTGGTAGAGAAAAGTCAGCGGGTTAAAAACACAGGTAAGATGGCTGAGTGTTCAAGCGTTAGGCTGTAGACCTTTTTATGGAGGTTTAATTCCTCTTCTTATCAAACCTCGTGGTGAAGTTCATGTCAAATTGCAAATTTGAAGATACACCTTTGATTGGTGTCGGGGTTTTCCCGCTTTTATAGAGCGGGAAAAGTAGGCAAAAGCCCGCTGGATTGGGTGTTTAGCTGTTAACTAAATTTGTTATGGGATCGAGGCCCATTTGTCTAGTTTAAGGCCTTAGCTTAATTAAAGTGTTTGAGTTGCATTCATGAGATATAAGATAGAGTCTTATAGGTCTTATCAGAAACTAAGAGGTTTTATCTCTTATTTAGGGCTTTGAAGGCCCTTGGTTTGATGCAGGTTTGATCCTAAGTTTCTAGATGATGGTTAGTAGGGTGGGTGTGATTGGAAGTAGTGAGGTGGATAGGATGGTTATTGGGGCGAGGTAGTGTTTTTGGTTGGTTTTGTGTCGTCATTGCTGTAGGTAGTTAGTTGAGTTTGGGGGTAGTGTAATGGTTGCGTAGTATGAGATTCGTAGGTAGAAGAATAGACTGAGTAGTGACAGGAGGGCTATTATAGTGGCGATGATAGGTATGTGTTGTTTAGTTAGTTCTTGGATGATTAATCATTTTGGTATAAATCCTGTTATTGGTGGAAGTCCTGCCAGTGATATAAGGGTTAGTATTATTATGGTGTTTAGTGTTGGGAGTTTTGTTCATGATGTTATTATTACGGAGATTTTGTTTGTTTCTAGGAGTTTGATTATTAGGAATATTGTGGATGTTATGATGATATACGTGTAGAATGTGAGTAGTATGAGTTTTGGGGATAAAGTGAGGATTGTGATTATTCATCCTAGATGGGCAATAGAGGAGAATGCTATGATTTTTCGTAGTTGGGTCTGGTTGAGTCCGTTTCATCCCCCAATGATAGTGGATGTGAGTCCGAGTATTAGTATTAATGGTGTGTTTATAGATTGGGCGGTTATTATTCATAGGGATAATGGTGCTAGTTTTTGTCATGTGGTTAAGATTAGGGCTGTTGTTATAGTGGACCCTTGAAGTACTTCTGGTAGTCAAAAATGGAATGGGGCTAGTCCTAGTTTGATGGCTAGGGCTGTGGTGAGAATTGTGCATGAAATGTTGTTGGATATCTGTGTGATGCTTCATTGGCCTAGTGTTCATGCGTTAATAATACTTGAGAATAGGATTAGTGTTGAGGCAGTTGCTTGTGTTAGGAAGTATTTAGTGGCGGCTTCAATTGCTCGTGGGTGGTGTTGTTTGGCGATTAGTGGAATGATGGCTAGAGTGCTAATTTCTAGGCCTGTTCATGCTAGGATTCAGTGGTTACTGGAAATTGTTAATAGTGGTCCTGTAATTAGGCTTATTGCAATGATTGTGCTTGCGTATGGGTTCATTAGTATAGGAAGGACTTTAACCAACATTTTTGGGGTATGGGCCCAAGAGCTTGATTAGCTGACTTTACTAGAATGTAGTATAATGGAAGTATGGAGGGTTTTGATCTCTCTGGTGTAGGTTCAATTCCTATTTTTCTAAGGAGACGAGGGGATTTTAACCTCTATTATTCACCCTATCAAGGTGATCCTTTGGTTCAGGCACGTGTCCTATGGTGCTGGTGGTAGTCCTGATAGGGCAGTTGGCATTGAAATGTGTCAGAGACATAGTGCTAGGGTGATTGGGAGGAAGTTTTTTCATAGTAAGTGTATTAGTTGGTCATATCGGAATCGGGGGTAGGAGGCTCGGATTCATAGGAATCCTGCTGATAATAATATTGTTTTTGAGACTAGTGATACGGAAAATAGTTCTTGGGTGCTGTTGATATGGGCGGGGTTTAAGAATAGAATGGTGGTTAAGGTGTTTATTATTAGGATGTTTGAGTATTCTGCTAGGAAGAATAGGGTGAATGATCCGGCGGAATATTCGACATTAAATCCTGATACTAGTTCAGATTCGCCTTCGGTCAGGTCGAATGGTGCTCGGTTGGTTTCGGCTAATGTGGAGACATATCATATTATTATGAGTGGTCAGGAGGAGAATATCAGGTATATTGGCTCTTGCGTGATTATGAATGTTTGTATATTGAAGCCTCCTGAGAAGATGGTTATGGAGAGTAGGATAACTCCCAGGGTTACTTCATATGAGATGGTTTGGGCTACTGCTCGTAGGGCCCCTATTAGGGCGTATTTTGAGTTTGAGGCTCATCCTGATCATAGGATTGAGTAGACTATTAGGCTGGAGATGGATATTATAAACAAGATTCCTATGTTAAGGTCGGCCAGTGGGAATGGGATTGGAAGGGGCAGTCAAATTGATAGTGCTAGTAATAGGGCTAGAATTGGAGATATAGTGAATAATGTGATTGATGAATTTAGTGGGTAGATTGGTTCTTTAACAAATAATTTTAGTCCGTCTGCTGCCGGTTGTAGTAGTCCGTATGGTCCTACGATATTTGGACCTTTTCGGAATTGTATGTAGCCTAATATTTTTCGTTCAACTAGGGTAAAGAAAGCTACAGAGGCTAAGATGGGGATTATATATATTAGTGGAGATATGAGGTTGGATAGGAGTGTTTTCATAATTGGGAAGGGGAATTGAACCCCTGGGTAAAGGGTTTAGGCCTTTTGCATTTATACCTGGCTCTGCCACCCCAATTTGACCCTTGTTTTGGGGTTTAAGGTTTTTGTCTTGTTATTAGTTAAGTTGTTTTCACTAATGTAAGGTAAGGCTTGTTTTTGATATTGGCCTTGCTTTTTCGGTCCTTTCGTACTGGAAAAGGCTAAAAATTATAGATAGAAACCGACCTGGATTGCTCCGGTCTGAACTCAGATCACGTAGGACTGTTAATCGTTGAACAAACGAACCCTTAATAGCGGCTGCACCATTAGGATGTCCTGATCCAACATCGAGGTCGTAAACCCCATTGTCGATATGGACTCTAAAATGGGATTGCGCTGTTATCCCTGGGGTAGCTTGGTTCGTTGATCAAATATATTGGGTCGTTTTGCTGGAAGCACTTTGAGTTGTTATTCTAGGTTAAAAGGATTTCTTTATTTTTCGGAGGTTTTATTTTACTCCGAGGTCGCCCCAACCGAAAGTAAAAATCAAGTTCTGTTTGGTATAGTCCTGTTGGGTGGGGGTTGGTGACAGTTGATTTTATATTTGAAGTTCCACAGGGTCTTCTCGTCTTATAATGTTATTCCTGCTTTTGCACGGGAAGATCAATTTCACTGATTATTTGTAAGAGACAGGTAGAGCCTCGTTTGGCCATTCATTCTAGTCTTTATTTAAAAGACAAGTGATTACGCTACCTTTGCACGGTTAGTATACCGCGGCCGTTTAACAATGTCACTGGGCAGGCATTACCCTCAATACTTGTGTTTTTGCTGAGGGCTATGTTTTTGGTAAACAGTCGGGCTCGTTTGGTTTGCCTAGTTCCTTTTACAAATTTTAATCTTTCTTACATGCGCTCCTGTGTTGGGTTAACAGTTTGGTTTATAGGGTGTTTTAAGTGTTATTGGTTTTATAATGTGGCTGTTAATAATCAGTAGTTTATCTGTTGTGATTTAAGCTAGCGCGTTAGAGAAGTTTTATTCTTCTTGTTACTCATTTTAGCATTAGTTCTTCTATTTGGGTAGAATGGCTCAATGTTGTTTGGGGAGAAAAGTTTATTATTTTATTTTAGTGGTTGAGCTTTGACGCTTTCTTTGGTGGTGGCTGCTTTAAGGCCTACGGTGATGAATGTTTTGGTGTTTTGTCCTCCATTTTAGGTTGTGTCCTTTTTCAACCGGGCTGTACCCCGGTTGAATATATCTTAAACTTTTCTTTTTACCTTAGGGTGTTTTGTAGAAGGTTTAAGGTTGAACTTATATTCTCTTATTGAGCAACCAGCTATCACTAAGTTCGTTAGGCTTTTCACCTCTACTTATAGGTCTTTCCACTCTTTTGCCACAGAGACGGATTTAGCCCGATGGGGGTTGCCTTTAAGTAGCTCACTTAGTTTCGGGGGTTCAAACTTTAAGGTCTTTTTGCTTGGGTGTGCTCGCTAAATCATGATGCAAAAGGTATAAGGGTTAATCTTTGCTTTTTAGGGCTTGGTGAGTATTTCATTGTTTTTCATCTTTCCCTTGCGGTACTGTCTTTATTGCTCCAACTTTATCTTTTCTATCTCCTATACTGGGATGGTAAAAATGTTTTAATTGGTTATGTGGAGGTGATTTGTTCTGTTGTGTTTTTGTTTGTTGGTTGGGCTAGGTCGTTGCTCAAAGTAGTCCTGTTTTGGTAGACATCTTTCAGGTGTAAGCTGAATGCTTTTGGTTAAGCTATACTTTGAATGTTCCAAGTACACCTTCCGGTATACTTACCTTGTTACGACTTGCCTCATCTATTATTTGTTGTAATTTTATTTATGGGGATATTGGTTGATTTGAGGAGGGTGACGGGCGGTGTGTGCGTGCCTTAGGACCGGCTTAAATTGGGCATTCTGATCCCTGTTTACTGCTAAATCCTGCTTGTAGGACTTGTTTCATAGTTCTTTCCGTGAGGTATTTCTAATTTAGAAAATGTAGCCCATTTCTTCCATCTCAGTTAGCTACACCTTGACCTGACTTGTTAGCTGTGTGTAGCTATTTTGCTTACTCTTATGTCCTTCATAGGGTAGGCTAGTGACGGTGGTATATAGGCGGTATTGGCAAGGGATGGTTGGGTGAATCGTGGATTATCGATTATAGAACAGGCTCCTCTAGGGGGGTTTAAGGCACCGCCAAGTCCTTAGAGTTTTAAGCGTTTTGCTCGTAGTTCTCTGGCGGATATTTTTGTGTGTTAAATATCTGGGTTTATGGCTGAGCATAGTGGGGTATCTAATCCCAGTTTGTGTCTTAGCTATCGTGAGTTCGAATAATTCTGTTATTTTAGGGATATTTTCATATTGGGGTAATTATATACTTTTGCGTATGACAGTTGAGTATAGGGTTCTCCTTAATTTTTTAGATAGTTGTTTTAGTCACATTTTACGCCGGTTTTCTGTTGGTTTGGGTTTCTTGTGTAACCGCGGTGGCTGGCACAAGATTGACCAGCCCTCTTTGCCATAGCTAAGTCAAGCTTGCGCTTATTTGCTTAATTTTTGTCACTGCTGGGGGCCCTTGGGGGTGTGGCAAGAAGCTAGATGTCTTGGGCTATCGTGGTGTGCCTGATATCAACTCCTTTTGTCTAGTGGGACTGTCAGGGTGTTTTCACTGGTATGCTGACACTTGCATGTGTAAGTTTGGCAAAAAGTAACAGTAAGGTTAGGACCAAATCTTTGTGTTTTTGGGATATGTTAGTTATCCATCTTGGCAACTTCAGTGCCATGCTTTGTATAAGCTACAATAAC